CCTCCTTTTTCAGGTCCATACATTTATTAAACCGCACACTTTCATCGACGCTTACATTGACTAATGGTGTTAAACCGCCGACTCGTTACCCCCCAAGCCGGGCGTTCACTCCACCGGGGCAGCTGGTTCCTTTTTTTTTTTCCTTTCGTGAACATTTCAGAGTGCACACGGGCCTAAAACCGAAGGTTGCACATACGTTCCTTCTTGAGTAAACCTAATGTAATGTTAGAAAGACATATTACTTTTAAATTACATATTATTATTTCTAGAGCATAATATATACTAAACTCCTTGAGGCTGCCCCCTTCTTATATTTTAAAGATTTTACCCCCTAACCCCCTAAAACCCAGGGGTTACTAATAATATAGAAAATTCATTTAAATAGAAAAATCCCTTCTATACGTATAAATTGAATTTAGCCAAATTAATTCGTATTTAAGTGTCACCAGTTTTAAATATTTGGTAATACTAATAAAAATAAAATATGCCATTAAAAGCCCTCGTAGCTTAAAATTAAAGCATAACACTGAAGATGTTATTATGGACCCTGAAAAGTTCCGAAAGCACAAAGGTTTGGTCCCAGCTTTATTATTTTCTACAATTAAACCCACACATGCAAGTATCCCCACTCCCGTGAGAATGCCCTTAACCCTCTTATGAGATAAAGGAGCTGGTATCAGGCACAGTTATAGCCCATGACACCTTGCTTAGCCACACCCCCAAGGGAATTTCAGCAGTGGTAAACATTAAGCCATAAGTGCAAACTTGACTTAGTTAAAATTTTTAGAGTCGGTAAAACTCGTGCCAGCCACCGCGGTTATACGAGAGACTCAAGATAATAATAATCGGCGTAAAGGGTGGTTAAGATTTATACAACTAAAGCTGAACATCTTCAAAGTTGTTATAAACACCCGAAGATATGAAAAACTTAATACGAAAGTAGCTTTATAATACTGAAACCACGAAAGCTATGAAACAAACTAGGATTAGATACCCTACTATGCATAGCCCTAAACCAAAATGTTTTAATACACCACATTCGCCCGGGTACTACGGGCATTAGCCTAAAACCCAAAGGACTTGGCGGTGCTTTACACCCCCCTAGAGGAGCCTGTTCTATAACTGATAACCCTCGTTAAACCTCACCTTGTTTTGCCTAATCAACCTATATACCGCCGTCGTCAGCTTACCTTGTGAAAGGATAGTAGTGAGCACAATTAGTATAACTCAAAACGTCAGGTCGAGGTGTAGTTAATAACAAGGGAAGAAATGGGCTACATTCACTAATAGTGAAAACGAATGGTTTAATGAAACATAAGCCTGAAGGAGGATTTAGCAGTAAAAAGAAAATAGAGTGTTCTTTTGAAACAGGCCCTAAAGCGCGCACACACCGCCCGTCACTCTCCCTAACATAACAAATTAATAATACCTAAGTAAATATAACAAAAAAAGGGAGGCAAGTCGTAACATGGTAAGTGTACCGGAAGGTGTACTTGGACAACCAGGGTATAGTTATAATATTAAAACACCTCACTTACACCGAGGAATTGTCCTTGAAAACAGGATTACCCTGATACCTTAAAACTAGCTTAAATATCTAAAATCAATTGAAAAATTTAAATAACCCCTTAAACCATAAAATGAAATAATAAAACATTCTCACCCCATAGTAAAGGAGATTAAAAAGGATTATTAAAGCTATAAAATTAGTACCGTAAGGGAAAGTTGAAAAAGAAATTAAAAAATTCATTTAAGTTAATATAAGCAAAGATTAAATCTTGTACCTTTTGCATCATGAGTTAACAAGACACTTCAAGCAAAAAGATTTTTAGTTTGAAACCCCGAAATTAAACGAGCTACTCCGAGACAGTTAGTAATTTGAACAAACCCATACCTGTGGCAAAAGGTTGGGGTGAGCTCCGAGTAGAGGTGATAAACCAAACGAGTTTAGTTATAGCTGGTTGCCTGAAAAATGAATAGTAGTTCAGCCTGTTTTAAATCTTAGATTACATAAAATTATATTTAAAAATTTAATAAAAAATACAGAGTTAATCAAAAGAGGTACAGCTCTTTTGATCAAGGATACAACCTTTTAAAATGGTTACAAATCATGTAAACATATATAAATGTTTTTGTGGGCCCGAAAGCAGCCATCAAACAGAAAGCGTTAAAGCTCAAACACAAAAATTTTAAATACCGATAAATAAATTATAAACCTTTAACTAAAATCAGGCTATTCCACAACACTGGAAATAATAATGTTAATATGAGTAATAAGAGAAATATGATTCTCTCCTAGCAAAAGTGTGCATCGGATCGAACTAACACCGAATATTAATGACCCGTAATAAAAGAAGGCAGTGTTAAAAAAATTAAAAACAAGAAAAACTAACACCTAAACACCATCAACCCAACACAGGATTGCTAACCAGGAAAGACTAAAAGGTTAAGAAGGAACTCGGCAAATCAAATACAGCCCCGCCTGTTTACCAAAAACATCGCCTCTTGCTAAACAAGAATAAGAGGTCCCGCCTGCCCTGTGACACAATGTTTAACGGCCGCGGTATTTTGACCGTGCAAAGGTAGCGCAATCACTTGTCTTTTAAATAAAGACCTGTATGAATGGCATAACGAGGGCTCAACTGTCTCCTTACCCCTGTCAATGAAATTGATCTCCCCGTGCAGAAGCGGGGATTACCCCATAAGACGAGAAGACCCTGTGGAGCTTTAAGCAAAAATGATTTATTAGAAGTATATTGTAAAAACCTATAAAATTAAATAAAAATCACTATATGCTTTCAGTTGGGGCGACCGTGGAGAACTATAAAACCTCCATGAGGATTGAGGTAATAAACCTTAAAACCAAGAAAAGCAATTCTAAATATTAAAATATTTAACCTAAAGATCCGGTAGTACCGATCAACGAACCTAGTTACCCCAGGGATAACAGCGCAATCCTTTTTAAGAGCCCATATCGACAAAAGGGTTTACGACCTCGATGTTGGATCAGGATATCCTAATGGTGCAGCAGCTATTAAGGGTTTGTTTGTTCAACAATTAAAATCCTACGTGATCTGAGTTCAGACCGGAGTAATCCAGGTCAGTTTCTATCTATGTATTCTCCTTTTTTAGTACGAAAGGATCAAAAAGGAGGGGCCTATGTTTTAAAACAAGCCCTATTTTTAAACCTTGAAAAAATATAAAAGGTTAAAAAAATATAAAAAACAGCTAAATATAATAACAAGTTGGGGTGGCAGAATACGGTATTGCAAAAGACCTAAGCCCTTTACATAGAAGTTCAAATCCTCTCCTCAATTATGATTAACTTAATACTATCAAATATTATTAATCCATTAATATATATTATCCCTGTACTACTAGCAGTTGCTTTCCTAACTCTGTTGGAGCGGAAAGTTTTAGGTTATATACAACACCGTAAAGGGCCAAATATTGTTGGGCCTTGAGGGTTACTTCAACCTGTCGCAGACGGTATAAAATTATTTATTAAAGAGCCTGTAAAACCATCAACATCCTCACCCATCTTATTCATTATTACCCCTATACTAGCACTAACATTAGCAATAATGTTATGAATACCTCTACCACTCCCGCACCCTTTTATTAATATTAACTTAACCATTTTATTTATTCTAGCACTATCAAGCCTTGCTGTTTACTCTATTTTAGGCTCAGGATGAGCATCTAACTCAAAATATGCACTAATTGGAGCCCTGCGGGCCGTAGCACAAACTATTTCTTACGAAGTAAGTCTTGGTCTAATTATTCTAGGCTTAATTATTTTTACAGGCAGCTTTACACTAACATCATTTGGCCTAACTCAAGAAAGTATTTGACTAATTATCCCTGCTTGACCTTTAGCAGCAATATGGTACATCTCTACACTAGCCGAAACAAATCGAGCCCCCTTTGATTTAACAGAAGGCGAATCCGAGCTTGTCTCTGGTTTTAATGTTGAATATGCAGGAGGCCCTTTTGCATTATTTTTCCTAGCGGAGTATGCTAATATTCTACTAATAAATACACTATCAACAATTTTATTCCTCGGGGCATCAAATACCCCTTGAATACCTGAACTAGCAACAACAAGTACGATAATTAAAGCAGTATTAATATCAGCAGTTTTCTTGTGAGTTCGAGCCTCCTACCCACGATTCCGTTATGACCAATTAATACACCTAGTTTGAAAAAACTTTTTACCATTAACATTAGCCTTAATTATTTGACATCTCTCAACCCCTATTGCACTAGCCGGCTTACCCCCATCACTGTAAAGGAATTATGCCTGAGTATCAAGGACCACTTTGATAGAGTGCCCCACGAGTGTTAAATTCACTCTAATTCCTTAGAAAAAAGGGAATTGAACCCTGCCGAAGAGATCAAAACTCTCAGTGCTTCCATTACACTATTTCCTAAGTAAAGTCAGCTAATTAAAGCTATTGGGCCCATACCCCAAAAATGCAGGTTAAAATCCTTCCTTTACTAATGAATCCTTATACCATACTCACTCTTTTGATAGGCTTAAGTCTGGGTACTACTATTACAATTACAAGTTCACATTGATTGCTAGCATGAATAGGCTTAGAAATTAATACACTTGCAATTATTCCTTTAATAGCACAAAACCACCACCCCCGATCCGTAGAAGCATCAACAAAATATTTCCTAATTCAAGCCACAGCTGCAGCCATAATCTTATTTGCAAGCTCTACTAATGCCTGAACCACGGGACAGTGAAATATTAATGAAATACATCACCCCTTACCAGTAACAATCATAACCCTTGGATTAGCCCTAAAAATTGGTATTGCCCCCTTACATGCATGAATACCAGAAATTATACAAGGATTAGATCTAACAACAGGACTTATCTTGGCCACATGACAAAAAGTAGCACCTTTTTCCCTATTATTACAAATAAACCAAAATACCCCAGAATTATTAACTACTATGGCAGTAATATCTGTTATAGTTGGGGGGTGGGGGGGGCTTAATCAAACCCAACTACGAAAAATTATAGCATACTCATCAATTGCCCATATTGGATGAATAACCCTTGTTTTACAGTACCAACCTAAACTAACACTAATAACATTAATTATTTATATTATAATAACTTTCTCCACTTTCAGTATTTTCAAATTAATAAAATCGACCTCTATGAATATATTGGCAACATCATGATCAAAACATCCTATAATCACCGCTACAACACCTTTAATTCTTCTGTCTTTAGGGGGTCTACCCCCTCTGACAGGTTTTGGCCCCAAATGATTAATTTTATCAGAGTTAACTAAACAAGAATTAAATACTGCAGCAGTTATCACGGCACTGTCCGCTTTACTCAGCCTTTACTTTTACCTACGACTATCTTATGCTATAACACTGACCGTGTCTCCTAACACCTCTAGTATTGCAAATCAATGACGTTATAATATAAGCAAACCCAGCCACCACTTATCAGTATCAACCATTTTATCACTAATAACACTCCCCTTACTACCGGGTATTTTTATAATTATGAATTAAGAATTTAGGTTAGTAATAGACCAAGGGCCTTCAAAGCCCTAAGCACAGGTGAAAATCCTTTAATTCTTGATAAGACTTGCAAGCTTTTAACTCACATCAACTGCATGCAAAACAGACACTTTAATTAAGCTAAAGCCTTACTAAATGGGTAGGCCTCGATCCTACAATATCTTAGTTAACAGCTAAGCACTCAAACCAGCGAGCATCCACTTACTTTCCCCCCGCCTTGAAAGGCGGAAAGGCGGGGGGAAAGCCCCGGCAAAAATTAATTGGCCACTTAAGATTTGCAATCTTACGTGTATAACACCTCAAGGCTGGTAAGAAGAGGGCTAAAACCTCTGTATGTGGGGCTACAATCCACCGCTTGCTCAGCCATCTTACCTGTGACAACCACACGATGACTTTTTTCCACTAATCATAAAGATATTGGTACCTTATACCTAGTTTTTGGCGCTTGAGCTGGTATAGTAGGTACTGCACTCAGCCTACTGATTCGGGCTGAGCTAAGCCAACCAGGAGCTTTACTAGGCGATGACCAAATCTATAATGTTATTGTAACAGCTCATGCCTTCGTAATAATCTTTTTCATAGTTATACCTCTTATAATTGGGGGTTTCGGGAACTGATTAGTCCCTTTAATAATTGGAGCCCCTGACATAGCTTTCCCCCGGATAAATAATATAAGTTTTTGATTACTCCCCCCTTCTTTCTTACTCCTATTAGCCTCATCAGGGGTAGAAGCCGGGGCAGGAACTGGGTGAACTGTTTATCCTCCTTTAGCTGGTAACTTGGCTCACGCTGGGGCCTCTGTAGATTTAACAATCTTCTCCCTTCACCTGGCAGGTGTATCCTCAATTCTAGGAGCTATCAACTTTATCACAACAATTATTAATATAAAATCACCCTCTATCTCACAATACCAAACGCCTCTTTTTGTATGGGCAGTCTTGGTGACAGCTATCCTTTTATTACTTTCACTTCCTGTTTTAGCAGCTGGGATTACAATGCTTTTAACTGACCGAAATTTAAACACAACATTTTTTGACCCGTCCGGTGGAGGCGACCCTATCCTATACCAACATCTATTCTGATTCTTTGGGCACCCTGAAGTGTATATCCTCATTTTACCAGGTTTTGGCATAATCTCACATATTGTGGCTTATTACTCAGGCAAAAAAGAACCTTTCGGTTACATGGGTATAGTGTGGGCAATAATAGCAATTGGACTTCTAGGCTTCATTGTTTGGGCTCACCATATGTTTACAGTAGGTATGGACGTTGATACTCGGGCCTATTTTACCTCAGCAACAATAATTATTGCAATCCCTACAGGTGTGAAAGTATTTAGTTGATTAGCTACTTTGCACGGAGGATCAATTAAATGAGAAACCCCTTTATTATGATCCCTTGGTTTTATCTTCTTATTTACTGTGGGGGGTTTGACAGGCATTGTATTAGCAAATTCTTCTTTAGATATTGTGCTACATGATACATATTATGTAGTTGCCCACTTCCACTATGTTCTATCTATAGGTGCTGTTTTCGCAATTATAGCAGGATTTGTACATTGATTCCCTTTATTTACAGGTTATACCATACACAACTCTTGAACTAAAATTCATTTTGGTGTTATATTTACAGGAGTTAACCTAACATTTTTTCCTCAGCACTTCCTAGGCCTAGCAGGTATACCTCGTCGCTATTCAGACTACCCTGATGCTTATTCAATATGAAATACTGTTTCTTCTATTGGGTCTATCGTATCACTAGTTGCAGTTATTATATTCCTATTTATTATTTGAGAAGCTTTTGCTGCTAAACGAGAAGTTTCATTAGTTGAGATGGCAGCAACAAATGTTGAGTGATTATATGGATGCCCTCCCCCCTACCACACATTTGAAGAACCAGCCTTTGTCCAGACTCAAATTAATAGCTAACGAGAAAGGAGGGAATTGAACCCCCTTACAATGGTTTCAAGCCACTTGCATAACCGATCTGCCACTTTCTTTATAATAACCGAGATATTAGTAAAATATTACACTGCTTTGTCAAAGCAGAGTTGGCAGTTAAACCCTACCATATCTTAATAATGGCCCACCCCTCACAAATAGGTTTTCAAGATGCAGCATCTCCAGTGATAGAAGAATTACTTCACTTCCATGACCACGCTTTAATAATTGTATTCTTAATTAGCACCTTGGTGTTTTATATCATTGTAGCTATGGTAACTACTAAATTAACAAACAAATTTTTATTAGACTCACAAGAGATTGAGATTATTTGAACTGTTCTTCCTGCAATTATCCTTATCTTAATTGCACTCCCCTCACTACGTATCTTATATCTTATAGATGAAGTAAACAACCCGCATCTCACAATCAAAGCAGTGGGTCACCAGTGATATTGAAGTTATGAGTACACCGATTATGAGGATTTAGCTTTTGACTCATACATAATTCCTACACAAGACTTAACACCTGGTAAATTTCGGTTATTAGAAACAGACCATCGAATAGTAATCCCCCTTGAATCACCCATTCGAATACTAGTTTCAGCAGAAGATGTTCTACACTCATGAACAGTGCCTTCATTAGGTGTTAAAATAGATGCAGTTCCTGGACGATTGAACCAAACAGCTTTCATTACATCACGACCTGGTGTATACTACGGACAGTGTTCTGAAATCTGTGGCGCAAACCACAGTTTTATACCTATTGTTGTTGAAACAGTACCTTTAGAGCAGTTTGAAAACTGATCATTACTAATACTTGAAGACGCCTCACTAAGAAGCTAAATGGACCCAGCGTTAGCCTTTTAAGCTAAAGATTGGTGCTTTACAAACACCCTTAGTGACATGCCTCAATTAAACCCCACACCTTGACTAGCTATTTTACTATTCACATGGTTAATATTTAGCACTATAATCCCACCTAAAGTGATATCTTGTAAGCAAATTAATGAACCAAATCTATTAACTGTAAAAATAGTAAAAGCAACCCCTTGAAACTGAAAATGGTATTAAGCTTTTTTGATCAATTTATAAGTCCTGTATTTTTAGGTATTCCTTTGATAGCATTAGCTATTATAACCCCTTGTATTCTAATACCTACCCAAGCGTCTCGTTGAGTAAATAACCGTTTACTAACAATACAAAACTGATTAATTGGCTTATTTACAAAACAATTATTAACCCCCTTAAACACACCAGCCCATAAATGAGCCCTTATATTTGCCTCCCTGATAATCTTTTTGATTTCACTAAATATACTAGGATTACTGCCCTATACTTTTACCCCTACAACACAATTATCATTAAATATAGCCCTAGCAGTCCCATTTTGATTAGCTACTGTTATTATTGGTATACGAAATCAACCTACACAATCCCTAGGACATCTACTACCAGAGGGAACCCCTGTTATATTAATCCCTGTATTAATTATTATTGAAACAATCAGTCTTTTTATTCGCCCTATTGCTCTAGGAGTTCGACTCACAGCTAACTTAACAGCGGGTCATCTTTTAATTCAACTAATCGCTACAGCAGCATTTGTATTAACCCCTCTAATACCTACAATTGCACTATTAACAACAATTTTACTGCTTCTACTCACATTATTAGAAGTAGCTGTTGCCATAATCCAAGCTTATGTTTTTGTGCTGTTACTAAGTCTTTATTTACAAGAAAATGTTTAATGGCCCATCAAGCACATGCATATCACATAGTAGATCCCAGCCCTTGGCCATTAACAGGAGCAATTGCAGCTCTTTTAATAACCTCGGGTTTAGCCATTTGATTCCATTTTAACTCAATTATTTTAATAACAATTGGATTAATTCTTTTATTATTAACAATGATTCAGTGATGGCGAGATATTATCCGAGAAGGAACTTTTCAAGGACACCATACTCACTCTGTACAAAAAGGCTTACGATACGGTATAATTCTATTTATTACTTCAGAAGTTTTTTTTTTCTTAGGGTTTTTCTGAGCTTTTTATCACTCTAGCTTAGCCCCTACCCCTGAGTTAGGTGGTTGTTGACCCCCTTTCGGTATCACAACATTAGACCCCTTTGAAGTCCCCTTGCTAAATACAGCTGTACTACTAGCTTCTGGGGTTACTGTTACATGAGCTCACCATAGTATTATAGAAAATGAGCGAAAACAATCTATCCAATCACTAATACTAACTATTATACTAGGGTTTTACTTTACATTACTGCAGGCATTAGAATATTACGAGGCACCTTTCACTATTGCGGATGGCGTATATGGATCCACCTTTTTTGTAGCAACAGGCTTTCACGGACTTCATGTGATCATTGGATCAACATTTCTTCTAGTTTGTTTACTTCGTCAAATTCAATACCATTTCACATCAGAGCACCACTTTGGATTTGAAGCAGCCGCATGATATTGACATTTTGTAGACGTTGTATGACTATTCTTGTATGTATCTATTTACTGATGAGGATCTTATCTTTTTAGTACTAAAAAGTATAAATGACTTCCAATCATTTGGTCTTGGTTAAACCCCAAGAAAAGATAGTGAACCCTTTAATTATAACACTAACAATTGTAGTAGTAATCTCAACTTTATTAGCTTTTGTATCTTTTTGGTTACCCCAAATAAACCCTGATGTAGAAAAACTATCACCTTATGAATGCGGTTTTGACCCGCTCGGGTCAGCCCGCCTTCCTTTTTCTTTACGATTTTTTCTAGTAGCAATCTTGTTCCTTCTATTCGATTTAGAAATTGCTTTACTACTCCCCCTCCCCTGAGGTATACAAACCACACCTCCAACAAACACCTTTTTATGAGCATCTTTAGTTATTATTCTATTAACCTTTGGCTTAATTTATGAGTGGACCCAAGGAGGATTAGAATGAGCGGAATAAACGATTAGTATAATTAAAATATTTGATTTCGACTCAAAAGCACCTGGTTAAAGTCCACGATCGTTTTATGACCCCTACACATTTTACCTTTTCTGCTACATTTATGCTAGGATTAGCAGGCTTAACCTTCCACCGTAAACATTTACTATCAGCCCTTTTATGTTTAGAAGGAATAATATTATCATTATATATAGCCTTATCCTTATGAACACTACAAATTAATTCTATTAATTTATCCCCCGCCCCTATAATAATACTTGCTTTCTCAGCATGCGAAGCAAGCGCAGGGTTAGCCCTACTAGTGGCAACTTCACGCACTCATGGGACAGACCGCCTTCAAACCCTTAATATCTTACAATGTTAAAAGTTCTTATTCCCACAATCATACTAATCCCCACCACTTGATTAATCCCTGGTAAATGGTTATGACCCTGCACCTTAACACATAGTATCATTATCGCTTCAACCGCCTTAACCTGACTAATCTGACCATCTGAGACCTCTTGGTCAAATTTAAATAGTGTTATAGCAACAGACCTATTATCGACCCCCTTACTAATTTTAACGTGTTGATTACTACCTTTAATAGTCTTGGCTAGCCAAAAACATATAACCCATGAGCCAAAAAACCGACAACGATTATATATCACCTTATTAATTTCCCTCCAGCTATCCCTCATTGTAGCTTTCAGCGCAACAGAATTAATCTTATTTTATATTATATTTGAAACCACTTTAATCCCAACCCTCCTAATTATCACACGATGGGGTAACCAAACAGAACGGTTAAATGCAGGAACATATTTTCTTTTTTATACATTAGCAGGATCATTACCTCTTCTAATTGCCTTGTTAATACTTCAAAATAAAATTGGGTCTTTATCTATACTTATGTTACAATACTCCTATCCTTTAAACCTTACCTGTACAAGCCATAAAATATGATGATTAGCTTGCTTAATAGCTTTCCTTGTGAAAATACCACTTTATGGGGTACATCTTTGATTACCTAAAGCCCATGTAGAAGCACCAATCGCAGGATCCATAATTCTAGCTGCAGTCCTCTTAAAACTTGGAGGCTATGGAATAATACGATTAATATGTATTCTAGAACCCTTGTCTAAACAACTAAGCTACCCACTTATAATTTTAGCTTTATGGGGGATAATCATAACAGGGTTGATTTGCCTGCGTCAAAATGATCTAAAGTCTCTTATTGCTTACTCCTCAGTTGGACACATAGGACTTGTAACAACTGGTATTTTAATTCAAACCCCTTGAGGATTTACAGGAGCACTTATCTTAATAATTGCACACGGATTAACCTCATCCGCACTATTCTGCCTAGCTAATACCAATTATGAACGAACACACACTCGAACTATAGTGTTAGCACGAGGCTTACAAATTATATTCCCATTAATAGCAACATGATGATTTATAGCAAGCTTAGCAAATATAGCATTACCCCCAACCCCTAATTTAATAGGAGAGCTAGCAATTATTACATCCTTATTTAATTGATCAAATTGAACTTTAATAATAACAGGCCCAGGTGTTTTAATTACTGCAGCATATTCACTTTACCTATTCCTAACAACTCAACGAGGCCCGCTAACCAATCACTTAATCCAAATAGAACCATCTCACTCCCGAGAACATTTACTAATTACTTTACACCTTATCCCTTTGATTTTTTTAATTATAAAACCAGAGCTACTGTGAGGATGACTATATTGTAGGTATAGTTTAATAAAAACATTAGATTGTGATTCTAAAAACAAAAGTTAAAACCCTTTTACCTACCGAGAGAGGTCCGAAGACAACACAAACTGCTAATTTTTGCCCCTTTGGTTAAACCCCAGAGCTCTCTCGAACTTCTGAAGGATATTAGCTAATCCGTTGGTCTTAGGCACCAAAAACCCTTGGTGCAAATCCAAGCAAAAGTTATGCATCATACTTTTATAATAATAACATCAAGCCTATTGACTATCTTTCTACTACTGTCCATCCCTTTAATACTGACACTAGTTAAAAAACAACCACAATCCTGGTATATAACTTGAGTAACAACCTCAGTAAAATTATCCTTTTTTGTAAGCTTATTACCTTTAATATTATTTATAAATGAGGGCTTGGAAACCGTTATAACTACCTGATCCTGAATGAACACATCAACATTTAATGTCTCTCTCAGCTTTAAGTTTGACTTATATTCCTTAATCTTTACCCCTATTGCTTTATATGTTACTTGGTCTATCTTAGAGTTTGCATCTTGGTACATACACTCAGATCCCTTAATAAACCGATTTTTTAAATATCTACTAATTTTTTTAATAGCCATACTAATTCTAGTAACATCAAACAATATATTCCAATTATTTATTGGGTGGGAGGGGGTTGGCATTATATCTTTCTTGTTAATCGGGTGATGGTATGCACGAGCAGACGCCAACGTAGCTGCTATTCAAGCTATCATTTATAACCGTATTGGGGATATTGGAATTATTTTATTCATAGCTTGAAGCGCCATAAATTTAAACTCATGAGAGATAAATCAAATGTTTATAATATCTAAAGATAAAGATATAACCCTACCTTTACTAGGATTAGTTTTAGCTGCAGTGGGTAAATCAGCCCAGTTCGGCCTACATCCATGGCTACCTTCAGCCATAGAAGGGCCTACTCCGGTTTCTGCCCTACTGCACTCTAGCACAATAGTAGTGGCCGGTATTTTTTTACTTATTCGTATAAGCCCTATAATAATAAACAACCCTTTAATCCTATCAGTGTGCCTATGTCTAGGTGCAACAACCACATTATTTACAGCTGTATGTGCCTTAACACAAAATGATATCAAAAAAATTGTTGCATTCTCTACATCAAGCCAACTTGGGTTAATAATAGTCATGATTGGACTTAACCAACCCCAACTAGCATTTCTACACATTTGCACACATGCCTTTTTCAAAGCCATGTTATTCCTTTGTTCTGGCTCACTAATTCACAGTTTAGATAATGAACAAGACATTCGTAAAATAGGGGGTATACACAAAACAAATCCTATTACATCATCGTCAATAACCCTTGGCAGCTTAGCCTTAACAGGAATTCCTTTTTTAGCAGGATTCTTCTCAAAAGATGCAATTATTGAATCTATAAATACCTCTAATTTAAACGCCTGAGCCTTACTCTTAACACTTACAGCCACCTCTTTCACAGCAGTTTACAGCCTACGCATTATTTATTACGTTGTGATAGGTTACCCCCGATTCAACCCCCTCCCCCCCATTAATGAAAGTCATAAAGCAATAACTAGCTCTATTAAACGACTAGCCTGAGGAAGTATCATAACTGGCTTAATTATTACATTGAATATACCTTTAGTTAAAACCCCTGTTATAACTATACCTTCTATCATGAAAATAACAGCTATGATTGTCACATTACTAGGCTTGATAACAGCATTGGAGTTAGCCAAAACCACATCCAAACAACTAAAAATTAGCCCTAAACAAACACCACACATGTTTTCAAATATATTAGGATTTTTTCCACTTATTATTCATCGACTACCAACAAAAATATCTTTAAACATGGGCCAAAAAGTAGCCTCACAAATGATTGATTTAACATGATTTGAAAAAGTTGGACCTAAAGCAATACTTGTTATCAACAAACCCTTAATCACAATCACAAGTAATACCCAAAAAGGTGTAATTAAAACATATTTAATGCTCTTTATTTTAACATTAACCCTGGCAATAATCCTAGCATAAAACATATTTAAAAACCTAATAACACGCAGTGCCCCCCGAGATAAACCTCGTGTTAACTCTAGAACAACAAATAAAGTTAACAAAAGAACTCAGGCACTAATAATTAACATCCAGCACCCCAACGAGTATATAATAGCCACACCGGACACATCCCCTCGGAACAAAGTTAAATCCATTAAATCATCAACAGGAACCCATGAAACCTCATATCATTCACTTAAGACACCACTCATAATTAAAATAACCCCTAGTAAATATAAACCCCAATTAATTGAAACAGATCAACTAAATCAACTCTCAGGGTAAGGCTCTGAAGCCAAAGCCGCAGAATACGCAAATACAACTAACATCCCTCCTAAATAAATTAAAAATAAGATTAATGATAAAAAAGGACCACCATAACCAACTAAAACTCCACACCCTATACCAGCTACAACCACTAAACCGAAAGCGGCAAAATAAGGGGATGGGTTAGAAGCAACCGCAATTAAACCAAAAACTAACCCTATTAATAATAAGAATATAATATAAGTCATAATTTCTACCAGGATTCTAACCAGGACTAATGATTTGAAAAACCACCGTTGTAATTCAACCATAGAAACATAATGGCTAACCTTCGAAAAACCCATCCTATTTTAAAAATTGCAAACAACGCTCTTGTTGATCTACCAGCCCCTTCAAACATTTCTGTGTGATGAAACTTTGGATCCCTTCTAGGCCTCTGTTTAGGAGCTCAGATTCTAACAGGCTTATTCCTAGCAATACACTACACATCTGATATTGTAACCGCATTCTCCTCAGTAACACACATTTGTCGAGATGTAAACTACGGTTGATTAATCCGAAATATACATGCAAATGGAGCATCTTTCTTTTTTATTTGTATTTATTTACATATTGCCCGGGGACTTTACTACGGGTCATATCTTTACAAAGAGACATGAAATATCGGAGTTGTACTTTTACTCCTTGTAATAGCCACAGCCTTCGTAGGCTATGTGCTTCCTTGAGGACAAATATCCTTCTGGGGTGCTACAGTTATCACAAACTTAATATCAGCTGTTCCTTATGTTGGTAATAGCTTAGTTCAATGAGTCTGAGGGGGTTTTTCAGTAGACAACGCCACCCTAACTCGTTTCTTCGCATTCCACTTCTTATTACCTTTTATTGTAGCAGCTGCTTCAATAGTTCACCTATTATTCCTCCACGAATCGGGATCTAATAACCCTGTGGGAATTAACTCTGATGCAGATAAAATTTCATTCCACCCTTACTTTTCATATAAAGACCTATTAGGGTTTGCAGCCCTTCTAATTACTCTAACATCAATTGCATTATTTACACCAAATATTCTAGGAGATCCAGATAACTTCACACCAGCTAATCCTTTAGTAACACCTCCTCACATCAAACCAGAATGATACTTCTTATTCGCATACGCCATCCTGCGCTCAATCCCTAATAAATTAGGAGGGGTTCTGGCATTATTATTTTCAATCTTGGTCCTTATACTAGTACCCGTCCTACACACGTCTAAACAACGATCTTTAACTTTCCGCCCGCTTGGTCAACTAGTATTTTGATGCTTGGTCGCAGATATGGCTATTTTAACATGAGTCGGAGGGATACCTGTGGAACCCCCTTACATCCTAATCGGACAAATAGCATCAGTTATTTACTTCACAATCTTTTTAATAATCTTACCAATAATCGGGTGAATTGAAAATAAAATTTTTAAATGAAATTGCATTAGTAGCTCAATATTAGAGCGTCGGTTTTGTAAACCGGAAGTTGAAGGTTAAACTCCTCCCCAATGCTCAGAAAAAGGAGATTTGAACTCCCGCCGCCGGCTCCCAAAGCTGGCATTCTAAGATTAAAATATTTTCTGTACATCTATGAAATATGTATATATATATATATAGTACATTACATTAAATTTATCGGAACATTTATGTATTAAAACCATTAAATTATATTAAACAAAGAACTATAGCATAAAATTAAGGTAGACATAAACCATTGAATTAAGAAAAGTTAAATATTAATAAGTATATGCGAAATTTAAGACCTAATACAAAACTCATTAGTAATGATATACCAGGACTCAAAAAACAGTCAAATTAACCATCCGATGTAGTAAGAGCCCACCAACAAGTCCATTTCTTAAGGTTAACGGTCCTTGATGGTCAGGAGCCCTGGTTTAAGGGTGGCTACCTCCAGGGTGAATTATTCCTGGCATCT